TATCCTGCAGATGCATTTCCCTCCGGATGTCTTCTTGATTGACATCCGCAGGTCGGATCTCAAAGAACAGAGGAACAGGCTCCTCAGCCGCTTGAACAGGAGAAAAATGAAAAGAAGCACTTCTCTTTTCCCCTACTTGTATAAATGGGGCCAACACTAAGAAGGGCTCTCTTGGAATCTCGATTGCAACGTTTGATTTGCTTGATAGCCAGGCTTGATAGCGAAGAGGAAGTCATCTGCATATCGAGCATATCGCACGTGCGAACCATAAGCGGTTTGGACTTAACAGTCTAGTTTATGAAGGAAGATATTCATCAACACAGGAGACAAAGAGCTTCCCTGAGTCAATGAAATTGTCGACGGCGGCATAGCTTTTCCCCTCTTTATCTCTAATGTCGGTGATGAGGAAAGTTTGAATGAGCTTGTGAAATCTATCATCAATAAGATTTTTTTGAAAGGCTTCAAGGAGACCCTTGTGGTTAATATTATCGAAACAGCCAACAATGTCTCCCTTTAAAAATTGGTCGATCTCGCCCCAGCTCTTGACGTAGGCAAAAAAGCTGTGAGTGCCAATGCCTCTCCGAAAACCATGGGAACATTCGAAAAAGATGTTAGCAAACATCTTGTTTAGAACTTGGGAGATAGCATCCATGACGATTCGGTCTTTTGGATAGGGTCTCATAATTGGTCTCAACTTCCCAGGTTTGTGCGGTTTCGGAAAAATAGTGTATACATCGGAGACAATTGAGACTTAGATTCCATCAAGGTTTGTTTCATTTCGCGGATCTCCGAAACGGATATCGAAGAAGTGCGCGTTTGAGCGTTCGCTTTCCAAAGCGCATTTATCTCCTGCCTGTATGACATCCTCCATTACATGCGTTCGAAGATTGGATTTAGCGATGATCACACGCTGTTGCCATTCTTTTTCGCCAACATCATGTCCTTGTTCAAAACTTTCTTTTCTTCGCCTGGTAACTAAAGAGATGAAACAACATAAAGTGTGGTGTGAGTAATGGAAAAAGGAGGGGCGAGACTTCTTTCTATTTCCTTCTGACTAAAGAAGTTCGGCTAAAAAAATGAGAGTGCCGGATTTATCGAGGAGTTAACGCCTCTACGGGTTTCACTTATTCTACGATGACACAAGCTGCCCTAGTTGTACTTTAGGAGGTTGCTGCTCTTTTTTAGCTCCTCGAGTTAGGGTTTAGAGGGACTTGGTCTTGTCTGAAAGGAAGTGAGCGAAGGGAAAAAACCCGAGCGAAACGATCCGTACCGTACCTGCACCAGAAAGATTTTTTCAAAGTCACCATCCCCGCAAGAAGGCATTTTTCAAAGTCAAAGTCACGATCCCTTTCTCGTTGTGTCGCTGCGCTCTCCAGTCTCTCTATCCCCAAGCGCCTACCTGACAAGCATACTTCACGAACAGAAGGAATATATGATCCGCTTACCGAGAGGAACTAAAAGTCAACAAAGTCAACTGAGCTGAGCCTAGAAGTAACTTTCCGAAAAGTAACTTGCACTCGAGTACCAGTGCTGACCTGTACGCCGCCCGTAGCCTAACCCGAAAGAAAGAAGTTTATTTGACCACCGAAACTTCACTGACTGACCTAACTTACGGGACTGACGAGTAGTTCTTTTCGACCTACCACTAGCAACGAAAGGAAAAATGCTCTTCGACTTGTACTGTATGATTTGATAGGCTGCCTGCCTCAATGCCCGCTGACTGACTGGCCACGTTACTGAGAACCTCGGAACGAGCAAGGAAGAAAGTGAGCCCCAACGACAAACGAACCTACGGGCGGGGCATTTTCGGGGAGTAGCCCGCTGCCTTCTTACTTCCAATTGTCCGGTCTGGTTCTTTCTGGAATGTGGAATCGTTTTAGATCGTACCCTGCAAAGCCTACTCTACGTTGTACTTTCAAGCCAGAACTAGGGCGGAAAGCTATTTCCATGCTGGGGGCCTGCCTTATTCAAGACTGAATAAGGTGGGGAGCGCACTTGAGTTTTCCCCCACTTGTATGAAGGGCCCGCCTCCACTTCCTTTCCTTATGTGAAAGAGAGTGGGTGGTAAGAATGAAACTTCAACCTTCTTTCTTTGTTCGATCGGAATACGAATGGGATCAGAAACGCCATCATTGGGGCAAACGATGCAATAGCTTCGGTTAGAGCAAAGCCCAAAATGGCATAACCAAATGATTGTTTAGCCAATGATGGATTTCGGGCCACGGAATGAATCGAGGAACTAAGGACGTTTCCAATACCGACAGCAGCTCCCGCTGAAGCAATTGTAGCAGCTCCTGCACCTATTGATTTTGCACCTTCTAACATCTCAGTCTCAAATTCTCGTCACGCTTTTCCTTCGCCCTTTCCTGGATTCCTTGTAGATTCCACCGACAACCCTTTTAAAAAAGGGCCATCACCATATCATGAGCCTCAAAATCCAATTGAGCGAGGAAGGCATGGGCGCGGGCAAAAGTCTCAGACGCTACTCCGTTAGAGACTAAATCACTATAACGAAATAGCATCTCGTCTAAAGTAGAAGAGGCTGTGAACAGGCTATCTGGAAAACGATCGCGAAAGTCTGGATGTACCACGATTCCGGCTATATTTAAGAGATTGTCTAGCCGGACTAACACCTCTTCCTCAACGACTTCTTCTGCCGCATCCTCTAAAAAGTCTCTGACCTCCCCTGCCGTGAGAGTCGCCAAGTAGGGAAAGTTGAGGCGCTGGGCAACCAAGGATCCTAAAACGAAGCCTAGGTTCAGCCCAAAAAATAGGTAGGGGTATACTTCTAACTCTAACATTTTTGTACTTTTTTCACCAGTTAGAACAAGAAAGACATTAACGATGGGATTTATATACGAAATTACTTCTTAAATTTTGCTTAGCTTGTTTTGGAGATAGATGTAAAGTTAAGAACTAAAAGAAAGCAAAAGCCTAACTAACATAAAAATCAATTGTTAGAGTGAAATGAATGCGCCGCTTTTTATTTAACAACTTCTTCTGTTTCTGTAAGAGCTGAGTCAATAGCTGCAGAGCGAAGGGATGCAGATGAAATGGATCTTCTTTGCTCTGATTCTATTCTTGAGAACTTGAAACCAGGAAAGAGCCAAGGATCCTAAAAAGGTTGACTCCTGACACCTGGTATATGGTGTTACCAATTAGGTAATGTCGCATCTTCTGTGCTGCGAACATGAGAGCAAGGCATTCCTTTAGAATTGAACTGGTTATACCGGTGTTCTGCGGCAGTAAGTGCGGGCAGTCGGTAGCCCATAGATGATCTAAGTCCAAAAACAAAGGATTCTTAGCTTAGACTGCGTCCGATGATGTTTTCGAGCAAGATGAATCTGCCTTTCCTTTCATTCAATTCGATTCCAGAGGTGAACGAGACGAACGGTAGGGTCATCAAGGGCAGTCCGACGAGTCAGTCAGTGGAAAGGCGAACTTTGGCCGATCAACGCTTCCATTCAAAAAACTTCTTTTTTTCGGTGTTCGAGAATCCGATTTGTGTTGATTGCGCATAGCCCTTACTATTTAAGTTATCCACCATAACATAAAAGAGGAGATTGGACTTCTCGCCGGGAAGGACAGCTCTCACTGGAACACTCGCTGTAACAAGGGATGAAAGCAAGGAAGCTCGCCTATATAAAAAAAAGAAAGAAGAGAAATTGGGCCATGTTTCCCGAGAGAGGCCGCCTTCTCTCAGGCCTGCAGTCTTCTACTTCTAGTCGACTGCTCTATGACGGGCTTCCCTGTTTCCTGGGCTCTGCTCGCTCGTCTACGCTCCGACCCAGCAAGTAATAATTGAAAAACGATGTTTCCTTGCCTTTTTGATTGAAAACTTGTCGTAAAAAAAAAAGGCAATCAATCAGAATCAAGGAAGAAAAAAAAATGGAAATAGTGAATCAAGATCTAGATGGATCCCTATCTTTATCTCTATCCACGGAGATACCTATCTATATGGAGAGAGATCTATCTATGAATCGATCTAGACTATCCTCTATCCGGATAGATATGTCCCTATGAGCGACTACGCCGATCTTTATATGTTTTGGCCACGTCCGTTTCCGCTCCGAAGAGGAAGGTTTGGATCTTTCAATCTTATGTCGTGAGGGATGTGACCTATGTTAGGTCCATAAGATACCACAGCTTTTGGTGTTCTATGATTCACCTCCGAATAATGAGTAGGTAGTTCGATCCTTTTGATTCTTCTCTTCCTAGTAAACGGATGGGGGGATCCGGAACAATAGGTCGAATTACTATATAAAGAAGAGTTTTTCACTATAGGACTTCTTGTTCGAGTAGGAAGATTTCGGTTTTTATCGTTCCTTCTCTTCGATAAGAATAGGGATTTGAAATGATACAAATTTATCTTCATTCTGTTGTGCTCAGCGAAGTAACTGCCTAAGCAGACTTTTTCGGATCCAAACTTCTTTGTTCTTTCTAAGTCTTCTTTTTGCATAGAAGAACGCAACTGTTGCAAAAACCGGGATTTTAGTAGTAGGTGGCACCCCCTCTTAGTTTTGAGTAGGCGGAACCATTCTGTTTTGGTTCTTCTCCACATTCTTACCGGGTGAGCCAGGAATTTGCCTATGATTTTTTCAACTGATATGTCGATATAGAAAGATCTCCTTATTTCTTCACCGCGGGTTCTCGCGTAATTTTCTTGAAAAGATATTAGATCACCGTGGGACACTTTAAAATGAGTAATGCTTACCATTACATTATTAACACAAACCCTTCGATGACTTATCGGCTGCCTTGCTTGAGGAATAGTTTCACGAAAATGGAGACGAACCGGAATAACGTCCGATCTTGTTTCTGGATTGAGTGGAAAAGGGATATAAGAAGTTCGTTCTGTTCTTCTGTGCATCTCTGTGATGGGTAAATCCCCATGAAAAAGGGGCAACTTTCGTGTAGTTTGTGATTGGATGTAACTGTTAAGATTTTCTCTCGGATAAATCTTTCTCTTAATAGATCTCTTCTTGTTCCTCAATCTTCGGAGAATGCGGCGTTGTATTATTGTAAGTTCTCTGTTCCGAACATTTCCTGGAAGTGGACGACAAGTTTTAAATCTTAATGAAGGCAAGGCATATCTCGTTGAATCAGTCTTTTTCGCCACATCGCGTATAACGGGAATCGAACCCCCTCTGCTGCTGGCGGGCGGATGGATAATTTCCTACTTCGATCCATACCCGCCGGGCCGAGTGTAATGAATAGAGATCTCCCGCCAGCAGTCTTCTCTTCCTATCACTTCACTTCGTTCGAGAGATCAGATCTCTTCGGACCTCACCGGGCCGGGCGAAGGGGAAGGAAGGGGTGGGTGGTCCGGGAACAGCAACGGGAGAGGGCTCGTAGCCCCCCCCCTCCCCCTCTTCCCCACGCCTATTTGTTCCCCGGGCCCCGGAGAGATGCGGAACTCTTTTTTATTTTTTTAAGAAAAAGATGAATAGATAGGGCCGTGATACATTCCGGAATATTGTAAAGGTAAATAGACTCTTTTCGTCCCCTTTTCGATGCCCGCCTGAGGACCTATGTGAATGTTTTGGAATGGGGATGTTCGCCTTTTGTAACAAGTAGACCCACGAGACGGACTAATAGATGTTCCTACAGTTACTCGTAAGTAAGATCTCTTCATAGTGGGTCAGTCCCCCACGGCACGGCTTCTCGCTTTTCATGAATGTGTCTCCCCCTCCGCTTGCTTCTGACTCCCTATGAGCCGTTTTACGACCTTACTTTTTCGGAGGGTCGGCGGGACATGGGAGCCTCAGCTCATGCATCGGTTTACCGAAATCACCCCCGCTATCCCACTTCCTTCTATTAAAAAGGCGAGCTGCCCTTAAATAAAAAGGCCCTCAGAGGGCTCTTCGCCTTTATATATTTTATTACATAAGCCCTAAAGTAGGTAGCCCCGAAACGAAAGCCTCACGCATAAGTTGCCGGGGTTGCCAATGGAAAAGGCGGATGGGCCGCGGAGTCATGGGAACGAGGAAAAGTCGTTATTTGTTGGAACAGAGATGCGAACGGAGGCCCGCCTCCACTCCCCTTTCTACTCCAACCCACAACCTTCTAGAGAGGCCTATACCTAGCCTAGAGCTGGGGCCTCAAAACAGAAAGCAGGAGTTTCAGTAAGAATCACTCTACTGTGCCGCCGATCTATTGATTCCATTCATTGCCAAAAACAAGGTGGCTTGCTTTCTTTCAAGCCACACTGGAAGGGGGGGAGGTGTCGGCCTCTCTTAAGTTAAGGCGGCGGCTAGGGTTGGTTGGGTCTTTTACTTTGACCGCCGCTGCGGTAGCCAAAGAATCCTACGCAATCCTAGAGCTTTCTATTTTCTATTTTTAAAAATAGAATCGCGTGGAAAGGTCTTGTCAGAGCCTCTTTCTATCTTTCTATGTAGATCGCGTATACAGGGGATGCTGTACATGATCCTTTGATCAAGATTCCGTTACCGATTCTATTTTTGCTTTTTTTTTTCTTCTGGCCCGGCATAGTGCCGTTTGCTTGATGGATTCTTTGGGCGGTAAGTCAAGAATAAGGCCGATCTCCAAGGCAACTGATTCTTGAAATAAGGAACAAGGAGTCAAGAGGAGAGGTGTAGCCGATGAGCAACAGGATGAGTAAGCTATAATAACTGCGGGGGATGATGAACACAACTATCTGATGATGCATCTCAGCTGCTTCATTCTATTGAAGCTTGGCTAATTGATGATCAGATGGATCGGGTAGACGACCCAGCAGAAACATGGATTCTGCCTGAGTCTTACCCCGGTTCATTCTCCATATCGGCCTGGACTCCTAAAGCAAATAAGCCCCCCGATCGAAGATGAAAGCCAAGGCGGGCAGCAAAGGCCATTCTCGATATCAGCAAGATGAACGCCTCTCAGGCCACTTCACTCTCTTGTGCGCACCTCACCTCAGACTCCAGATCCACGTCCCTGATCTTGGGTTTCGCCTGCAAGAGTAGGCTTTTTGGCCGTATCGCGCAAGGCGCTTAGCCGGTCTAATTCCGGCTTGTAGTGAGAGGGCAGGCTTCCCTTCGCTCGGTTCCAGTCCGATATATCGCTGCATCGTATATATCAGCGACTTAATCATATACTGCGGCTAGGTCAACTGCAACATCCATGGCTTACTAAACTTAATAACCTGGAGAGGGTCAGAATCGACGGGATCTACTGCTACCCCTCAAAATTGAATTGGTAGGAATGCTCGTTCAAATGGAATCGGAACTGTGACTCGCTCCAACTGCGGCAGTAACCCACCAAAAGGTAGGAATGCCGTGAACCCTGGAATTGGCCGAGATGCTGCTACCTCTCATCAGATGGAGTAATAAAAAAAAATTATATGGTGTGCGAGAAGTCAAGTTTAATGAGCCTTCTTTGCTCCGTGCGCTTTGCCCCCATAGAATTCTATACGATTTCGTCCGTAAATCCGAGTGTGGTAGTGCCGGGGTGCGCTTCGGATGCTTCCTCCGTCCCTGCATATGGATCGGAATCTGGATC